CAAACTAGTGCTAGTTGATGAGAGTTATTTCGGAAACAAAAAAAGTAAAGTCAAATTAATTTTGGATATTCTCTCAATTCCAATAAAATGAAATCGGATCAAGTATGAGTTGGCGATCAGAACATATATGGATAGAACTAATAAGGGGATCTCGAAAAATAAGTAATTTCTGCTGGGCCTTTATCCTTTTTTTAGGTTCGTTAGGATTCTTATTGGTTGGAATTTCCAGCTATCTTGATAGAAATTTGATATCTTTTTTTCCGTCCCAGCAAATCGTTTTTTTCCCACAAGGAATCGTGATGTCTTTCTACGGAATTGCGGGTCTCTTTATTAGTTCCTATTTGTGGTGCACAATTTCCTGGAATATAGGTAGTGGTTATGATCGATTCGATAAAAAGGAAGGAATAGTATGTATTTTTCGTTGGGGATTTCCTGGAAAAAATCGTCGCATATTCCTCCAATTCCTTATAAAAGATATTCAGTCCGTTAGAATAGAAGTTAAAGAGGGTATTTACGCTCGCCGTGTCCTTTATATGGACATAAGAGGCCGAGGGGCCATTCCCTTGACCCGTACTGATGAAAATTTGACTCCACGAGAAATTGAACAAAAAGCTGCCGAATTGGCCTATTTCTTGCGTGTACCAATTGAAGTATATTGAAGTATTTTGATAAATAGAAATAAATAGAAGCGGACTGGGGAATAATAGCAGGATAGAAAAAATGCAAAAATCCTACCTTAACATAATTATAACATAACCGCATTAGAATGTTTATTTGCTCCAAAGCAGACGTATACGGAAAACCCTAAAAACGAAAATAACTTATTGGGGTCTTTTATGCGTATGAAAATCCGCGCAATTTAATAAAAAAACAAGTAATAAATCGAAATAATAGATATAGATTAATCTCATGTATCAAACTATTTTGAAATAAATAAATTTATTTTTTTTTTTAACTTATTGTTAAGTTATTGTTGGAGTTTATACATTATATCTTGTAACTTGTAAATTCTTTCTTTTTATCTATTTGTCATTTGTCAATCAACCCTTATTTTCTTTTGATCCCCTCTGTTATGGTCTTTAATGAAATGACCTATAATTAATTGGATTTCGTAATAATGATAACTAGCCAACTTTTGTTTTACCACTCGTTTGATTTGATTATCATATCACAATATCTTTCCGTCAATTCTACTATTCCTGACTATGGATAATTAGTTCCATTTTTTTTTTGAAATGTTGGATATTTCGAAAAAAAAATAGAAAAGGAAGTTCTTTCATTTCAAAATCTGAATAATATTAATTACTTAATTGATTATTTAAAGAAATTCTTTCGTTTATTCGTCGAAAGGAGACTTCATTACTTAATCCAATTTGTCCAATTAAGATATCTAAAAAGATATTTTCTTTTTATTCTTTATTCAAATCCATTTCTGAGTCTATTTCGGTATTCTTTCTAGATTCAAAGACTAACCAAAAATACCCCAAAATGGATTCATACGCTCGACCCTTTGTATAGAACTCATGTGTGAAAGAATTATTAGATTGCATAGAGTCGACGATATAGGGTGGGTTGATTAACAATTCACAGATAGATGAAAAATGACAAAAAAGAAAGCATTCACTCCTCTTTTCTATCTTGTATTTATAGTATTTTTACCCTGGTGGGTTTCTCTCTCATTTAAAAAAAATATCGAATCTTGGGTTACTAATTGGTGGAATCTCGGGAAATCCGAAATTTTCTTGAATGATATTCAAGAAAAGAGTATTGTAGAAAAATTCATAGAATTAGAGGAACTCCTCTTCTTGGAAGAAATGATCAAGGAATACTCGGAGATACATCTACAAAAACTTCATATCGGAATCCACATGGAAACGATCCAATTAATCAAGATACACAACGAGGACCGTATCCATACAATTTTGGACTTCTCGACAAATATAATCTGTTTTGTTATTCTAAGCGGTTATTCTTTTTTTGGTAATGAGGAACTTGTTATTCTTAACTCTTGGACTCAGGAATTCCTATATAACTTAAGCGACACAGTCAAGGCTTTTTCTATTCTTTTATTAACGGATTTATGTATCGGATTCCATTCACCACACGGCTGGGAACTGATGATTGGTTCTGTCTACAAAGATTTTGGATTTGTTCATAATGACCAAATTATATCTGGTCTTGTTTCCACTTTTCCAGTCATTCTGGATACTATTTTTAAATATTGGATTTTCCGTTATTTAAATCGTCTATCTCCATCACTTGTAGTTATTTATCATTCAATGAATGACTGATAAATGATCTACTGATATTAATCTAGAGCGTTTGTTACTTTGTAATTGTACATAAGCAAGGCATTGAAAACGTACTTATTTCGGTTGTATTTCTAGCCATCGGGGGATTTTTCCTATATTATTCCAGTAAATAGCAGAATCGTGGATAGGGAACTATACTAGCAACCTACCCAAATTTATTGTAGAAATTTTGGGCTTAATGATTGGAC